TTTGGTAACATAAGATTGAATTGTAGAAAGAACCATCCGGATCGTTTTTTTATCGATATTCCTGGTTACTAATACTAACTAGGAAATCTCTATTAAACAAAAGAGTGAATTCTTTCAAAATAAAAGAGTGAATTCTTGGGGAGTTTTTAGGAAATACTTTAAAATTTTATTAAATTATGAAATTTATAAGACAAGAAAAGATAATAACTACTAATACGAATAATAAAAGGGTGGATTATCGTATATATATATTTCATGTAGAAACATGTAGAAAGATGAATTAGAAACATGTAGAAAGATGAATAGGTCCATTTATTTATATATTTATTGTATTTTATTAATATTTATTGTATTTTATTAATTAATATATATTTCTTAAAACATATACTTATAGACTCCCTATCCCTATTAAGTATATATATACTCACTTAGGTATACTTAGTATAATATAACAATTATATATGAATTATAAGATATCTTTATAACAATATAAGGATAAGGTTCAAATATAAAACAATAAATATAACAATAAATAACAGGTACAAATATTAAATCGAGGTACCCATTCTATGATAACTCTCAACAGTCTCCCCTCCATTTTTGTGCCTTTAGTGGGCTTAGTATTTCCGGCAATTGCAATGGCTTCTTTATCTCTTTATGTTCAAAAAAACAAGATTTTTTAGATACAACAAGGACAAATCTTATATATATATATATATTTTTTTTTCAAGACTTACTTGGATCATAACACGGATATCTAGTTAGTAAAATATGGTATAATATGCGGCTTCCTTCGGGCATAAGCTCTTATGTATGTGGAAACATGATAAATGAATTCTAACTATTTTCAAATAGATCGGGATCGGGGAGAATTGCTGAAATGTAAAGTCAATATATATGTATTAGGAAATCATATGAAAGGGATGTTATTATTTTAGTTTGGATCTAAGAAATTCGATGAATTATCCCTAAAGGTTCACATCATAATAGTGCTGGTTGATGAGAGTTACTTCGGAAACAAAAAAAAGTAAAAAAAAATTATTTTTGTTATTCTCCCAATTCCAATAAAATGCAACTAGGTCTAGTTAGAGTATGAGTTGGCGATCAGAACGTATATGGGTAGAACTTATAGCGGGGTCTCGAAAAACAAGTAATTTCTGTTGGGCCTTTATTCTTTTTTTAGGTTCATTAGGGTTTTTATTGGTTGGAACGTCCAGTTATTTTGGTAGGAATTTTATATCTTTATTTCCTTCTCAGCAAATAATTTTTTTTCCACAAGGTATCGTGATGTCTTTCTATGGGATCGCAGGTCTTTTTATTAGCTCCTATTTGTGGTGCACAATTTCGTGGAATGTAGGTAGTGGTTATGATCGATTCGATATAAAAGAGGGCATAGTGTGTATTTTTCGTTGGGGATTTCCTGGAAAAAATCGTCGCATATTCCTCCGATTCCTTATGAAAGACATTCAGTCCATCAGAATAGAAATTAAAGAGGGTATTTATGCTCGTCGTGTCCTTTATATGGAAATAAAAGGACAAGGAGCCATTCCCTTGACTCGTACTGATGAGAATTTTACTCCACGAGAGATTGAGCAAAAAGCTGCTGAATTGGCCTATTTCTTGCGTGTACCAATTGAAGTATTTTGAAAAAAGGAACTGAAGAATGAATACTTTGCAAGAGATAAAAAACTCAAGAATCATCTTTTTTTCTATAGCATAACTTAACTGAAGTTTCTTCAGAACGCTTACTCGAGCCAAAGCAAACGTATATGAAACAATTCTAAAACTAAATTGTTTATGTCCACAATTTTTTTTATGCGTATGTAAATCCACTTAACTCAATTCAGTAACAAATCTAAATGATAGATTCATCATATATCAAAACAAAACATTTCATCATAAAGTAAAGAATTTTTTTTCTAAATAGTTAATATTTTGATAGAACGGGAGTTCTTTCGTCTCGAAATCCGACTACTATTAATTTAATTTGAAGAGGGCTCTTTCTTATTCTATATTCTTTCTAAATTCAAGGACTAACCGCTGTACTGAATCACAAAAAAATCCGGAAATACATCGATGACTTGTAATAGAACTTATGCTTGATAGAAATATTAGTATCATATAGAGTCGACGAATGAGGTGCGTTCATTAAAAATTTTAAAATTCACAGACGAAAAAATGGCAAAAAAGAAAGTATTAATTTCCCTTCTATATCTTGCATCTATAGTATTTTTGCCTTGGTGGATCTCTCTCTCATTTAATAAAAGTCTGGAATCTTGGTTTACTAATTGGTGGAATACTAGGCAATCCGAAATTTTTTTGAATGATAGTCAAGAAAAGAGTATTCTAAAAGAATTCATAGACTTAGAGGAACTCTTACGTTTGGACGAAATGATAAAGGAATACCCGGAAACACATTTACAAAAGCCTCGCATCGAAATCTACAAAGAAACGATCCAATTGATCAAGATGCACAACGAGGATCGCATCCATACAATTTTACACTTCTCGACAAATATAATCTGTTTCGGTATTCTAAGTGGTTATTCTATTCTAGGTAATGAAGAACTTGTTATTCTTAACTCTTGGTTTCAAGAATTCCTATACAACTTAAGCGACACAATAAAAGCTTTTTCTATTCTTTTATTAACTGATTTATGTATAGGATTCCATTCGCCCCACGGTTGGGAATTAATGATTGGCTCTGTCTACAAAGATTTTGGATTTGCTCATAATGATCAAATTATATCCGGTCTTGTTTCTACTTTTCCAGTCATTTTAGATACAATTTTTAAATATTGGATCTTTCGTTATTTAAATCGTGTATCTCCTTCACTTGTAGTGATTTATCATTCAATGAATGACTGAAAAGTGATCGAATGAGCCAATTATAATATTTGTTACTTTGTACATAAGCAAAACATTCAAAATTGTACTTACTACCCATCCAAGGGATTCCTCCAATATTCCAGTAAAATTATTTATATTTAATATTTAAGTAAATAGCAAAATTATAGATAGGGAACTATACTTAGCGACCTACCTAATTTTATTGTAGAAATTTTCGGGATCAATGATTGGACCATGCAAACTAAAAATACCTTTTCTTGGATAAAGAAAGAGATTACTCGATCCATTTCCGTATCGCTCATGATATATATACTAACCCAGGCACCCCTTTCAAATGCATATCCCATTTTTGCACAGCAGGGTTATGAAAATCCACGAGAAGCGACTGGCCGTATTGTATGTGCCAATTGCCATTTAGCTAATAAACCCGTGGATATCGAGGTTCCACAAGCGGTACTTCCTGATACTGTATTTGAAGCAGTTGTTCGACTTCCTTATGATCTGCAACTGAAACAAGTTCTTGCTAATGGTAAAAAAGGAGCTTTGAATGTCGGGGCTGTTCTTATTTTACCCGAGGGGTTTGAATTAGCCCCTCCCGATCGTATTTCGCCCGAGATTAAAGAAAAGATAGGAAATCTGTCTTTTCAGAGCTATCGTCCCACTAAAAAAAATATTCTTGTGATAGGTCCGGTTCCTGGTCAGAAATATAGTGAAATCACCTTTCCTATTCTTTCCCCGGACCCCGCTACTAAGAAAGATGTGCACTTCTTAAAATATCCCATATATGTAGGCGGGAACAGGGGAAGGGGTCAGATTTATCCCGACGGGAGCAAGAGTAACAATAATGTTTATAATGCTACAGCAGCAGGTATAGTAAGCAAAATAATACGAAAAGAAAAAGGGGGGTACGAAATAACCATAGCGGATGCATCGGATGGACGTCAAGTGGTTGATATTATCCCTCCAGGACCGGAACTTCTTGTTTCAGAGGGCGAATCCATCAAACTTGATCAACCATTAACGAGTAATCCTAATGTGGGTGGATTTGGTCAGGGAGATGCGGAAATAGTACTTCAAGATCCATTACGTGTCCAAGGTCTTTTGCTCTTCTTGGCATCTGTTATTTTGGCACAAATCTTTTTGGTTCTTAAAAAGAAACAGTTTGAGAAGGTTCAATTGTCCGAAATGAATTTCTAGATCTGCGGATTTATCAACATCAAGCTCTAAAAAGAAACAAATTTTTGTTGGGAATTATGTATGATCAAAAAAATTTTGCTTATTTATATTCTTTATTCTACCGGATTTCGGGAATTACTTAATACCGCATTCCTGGTCATAGTATATTGTGAAGGCGACTGTTTTACTTAACTCTTCTTTATTTATTTTTTTTTTTTCAATCCAAATTGAAACGGTATGATATAGAATGAATCAATAGTTTTCTATTTGACTAGAATCAAAACAAAAGATAAATAAGCGGAGAATAGAAACCTAAAGTATAAATGAGAGGAACAAAGGATTTTAGGGGAGATTGTTCGTCTCCTAGTCCTTGACACAAGAAACGGAATTTTACCCAACCCTTTCTTGTGTCGAATTAATAAAGATTCTCGATCCCGTTCGTAAAAAATGGATATTTGTAGTTTTCATTTTTTTTTTTTTTTATAGGTTTATTTTATCATAACCCTTTTTTAGATTTCTTACGTAACATAGTGGTAGTGGACAAATAAATATAGGTCAATTTATTGAGCAATATAGAACTTCTTCAATTTCAACGAACTTATAAAAAAAAATTTCACTTTTATTAGATTAAATATTTATTAGATTAAATGGAGTAAGGTTCTATTCTATTAGTATAGAAAGGGTTTGCATGATATCTGATTGATAGAAATATATTCTATTTATATATAATTGTGAGTCATCCAAAAAGGGTAAATCGAGTGATTCCTTCTTTGTTTTAAGTCTTGACAGATACTATTGAGTAACAGATGTTCTGAATCAATTAACGAAGTTCATTTTTTAAAAACATCATCAGAAAAGGTGGAGGTTTTTGAAACATCTCTAAAAAAAAATATTATGATTATTAAGAACTCAACGGGACTTACCCCCTCTTTCCTTGTCTGATTCGAGGGGGATCCCGTTGAGTTCTTATGCTT